ATAGGCAAATGCACGAGTCCATTATGGATAGCAATAGTATGGCCCACCATTGTGGGTATAATGGTAGATGCCCGGGACCACGTTGTTATGATTTCTTTTTCTGTTTTCATATTAAGCTTATCCATTTTTCTTAGTAAATGATTTGCTACAAAAGGTTTTTTTTTGACTGAACGTGTCACAGCTTACTCCTATATTTTTTTCTGAAAAGACGAAGAAAGAAATTAGATTTTCTTTCCTATTTACTACGTCGACGAAGAATAAAATTATCGCTATATTTATTCTTTTTTCTAGTTCTTCTTCCAAGTGCAGGATAACCCCAAGGGGTTGTGGGTTTTTTTCTACCAATTGGGGCCCTCCCTTCACCACCCCCATGGGGATGGTCTACAGGGTTCATAACTACTCCCCTTACTACAGGACGCTTACCTAGCCAACGCTTAGATCCGGCTCTACCCAAACTTTTCTGGTTTACCCCAACATTCCCCACTTGTCCGACCGTTGCCGAGCAGTTTTGGGATATCAAACGGACCTCCCCGGAAGGTAATTTTAGTGTGGCCGATTTCCCCTCTTTTGCAATCAATTTCCCTACAGCGCCTGCCGCTCTTGCTAATTGTCCACCTCTTCCAAGTGTGATTTCTATATTATGTATGGCCGTGCCTAAGGGCATATCGGTTGAAGTAGATTCCTTTTTTTGATCAATCAAAATCCCTTCCCAAACTGTACAAGCTTCTTGCAAAGCATACAGCTTTCTAGATGTCGATGATAGTTCTACACAGACAGATCTTAGATATATCATATAATCAAAGTGGATATCTAAAAATACAAATCTATCGAATGACTCTATGATCTTCTACATCCTCGGTTTTCCCGTTCCGTCATCTGGCTTGTGTTCTTCATGTAGCATTCAGACTGAATGACTCTATGAAATTACGTTGATATTTCCACATATTATGGATAACGTAGGAGACATCTCTATTTTCCCCGGGGGAATCTTTAGAATTCCCACTCCTTAGCTTTCAATTTGCCTCTGACCATCAAATGAAATTTGAATACCTCTTCCTCTTATCTTTGAAAGAAGGGGGTGCTTCCGGTTCTATAGGTGTTTGAAACAACTTTGCTTTCTCCATATTATTATATTTCTAGAGTCAATAATTTTATATGAGGAACTACTGAACTCAATCACTTGCTACCGTTACTCTTCAGTTTTCTGAAGAGGTCTATCCTATTAAGAGGTACTCCAATTGGATCAGTGATTGATTTCTAGGTTTCGTTGTAAACCTAATTGGTTACTTCCAATTACGTAAATCAATAGTTCAAACCGCACTCAAAGGTAGGGCATTTCCCATTTTTATAGGAACTTCGGTACCAGAAACAATGGTATCTCCAATTATAGCCCCTCTGGGATGTAAAATATATCTCTTCTCACCATCCCCATTGTGTATGAGACAAATGTATGCATTTCGATTAGGGTCATATTCTATGGTTACGATTCTACCATATATGTTTTTTTCGTTCCGTCGAAAATCTATTTTACGGTATAGACGCTTGTGACCTCCCCCTCTATGCCCTGCGGTAATGATTCCTCTGGTATTACGACCTTTACTACAGCGACGCTGTCCAGAGATCAAATTTTTGGGTGGATTAGATTTCATTTGCTTGTCTATGGTTCGATTGTGTGTGTTCGGGGTAGAAGTTTTGTATAAATGTATGACCATGTTAGTAAATATTTTGATTGAAGTTTATTTAGTTCTAAAAGGTGGAATATAATAACCGGATTCAAGTGTAATGATCATCCGTCTGTAATGTCTTGTCTGTCCCATGATAGATCCCATTTTTTTTCTTTTACCCTTTCTCGGAAGTCGATGATCATTCATAGCTATTATCTTGACACCAAAGAACAATTCAACCCAACACTTTATTTCTGTCTTAGTAGATCCTGATTCCACATTCAAAGTATATTTATTTTTCAACAATAACCGAATGCTTTTGTCTGCAGATACTGGATATTTGATTCCATCCATAAATCTATTGGATTCCTTAGGAGTTCTAGTTTGAATAAGAATGCTAGTTCTTACTGTTCATATATTATGATAGAAATATATTATGATAGAAATATATAGAGAAAAAAGCCTTCCTTGGTCTAGGAAGGGGGCTTTATTTCTCTTTTTTATTTTATTTAGAATGAAAATGCATAGTATTTAACTGACCTACGGTCTTGAAAAAACAAGACAGTTAGAAATAGATTGATTAATCTAAATCCTAGTCCTAGCTAGGGGCGGATGTAGCCAAGTGGCTCAAGGCAGTGGATTGTGAATCCACCATGCGCGGGTTCAATTCCCGTCGTTCGCCCAACCCGCGGCCTATTTTTAGGATCTATTTGATATTGATCATGATCTGTAATATCCTAATAATGAGATATCCTAATAAATAGGAAGTCGATGACTATTCATAGCTATTACCATTAAGAGAGAGCCAATTCCAACAGGCTTATTGGAGGGTCCCATTGGGATGCATCCAGTAGGAATTGAACCTACGAATTCGCCAATTATGAGTTGGGTGCTTTAACCATTCAGCCATGGATGCTTAACAGGGATCCTCCTACATGGTGAATAACCAAATTTCAATTAAAATCAAATCTTTATCATAAAGCAATCTTATTTTCATTGTCTTAAATGCATAGTAAGAACGTAATCTTATTTTCATTGTCATAAATGCATAGTAAGAACGTAATATTTTCATTAAAACGGAGGCATCCAAAAATGGTAGGAGTATCAAAAGTTTTTTTTTTAGAATTAAAAGAGATATTGAGAGAGATCAAGAATTCTCGCTCTTTAGTAGATTCATGGAACCAATTCAATTCAGTAGTATCTTTGATTCACATTTGTTTTTACCAAGAACGTTTTATAAAACTTTTTGACCCTCGAATTTGGAGTATTCTACTTTCACGCAATTCACAGGATTCAACAAACAATCGAGGTTTCAGGATCAGGGGTGGAATACTCTTTGTAGTAGTGGTTCTGCTCTATCGTATTAATAATCGAAATATGGTCGAAAGCAAAAATCGCTATTTGATAGGACTTTTTCCTATACCTATGAATTCCATTGGGCCCAGAAACGATACATTGGACGAATCCGTTGGGTCTTCCAATATCAATAGGTTGATTGTTTCGCTCCTCTCTCTTCCAAACGCAAAAAAGATCTCTGAGAGCTCTTTACTGAATCCGAAAGGGAGTACTCGGGTTCTCCCAATAACTAAAAAGCGTAGCATGCTTAAATCTAACTGGGTTTCGCGGTGGTGGAGGAACTGGATCGGAAAAAAGAGGGACTCTAGCCAATTTAAATTGAAAGGATTTTCTGATCAATCCAGAGACCCTTTAGATTTCATTAGTAAATTGAATGGGTCTCACCCATGGACCATTTACCTCCAAGAAGCGCTTAAAGAAGTAAAAAAAGAAAGACCGATTCTTTGGGATCTTCAAAGGGATCTTCAAACGGAACGAACAGAGATAGAAACGGAACGAACAGAGATAGAAACGGAACGAACAAAGATAGAAACGGAACGAACAGAGATAGAAATCGAAGCAAATCGTACACGATCCGTTCATTCTTTTTTCTCTGACAGATGGTCAGAACTTCATCTGAGTTCGCATCCTACTGAGAGGTCCACTAGAGAGCCGAAATTGTTGAAGAAACAAGAAGATCTCTCTTTTGTCCCTTCCAGGCGATCGGAAAATCAAGAAATGCTTTATCTATTCAAGATACTTACATATTTACAAAATAACATCTCAATTTATCCTATATCGTCAGATCCGGGCTGTGATATGGTTCCGAAGGATGAACCAGATATGGACAGTTTCAATAAGTTCAATAGGATTTCATTCTTGAACAAAAATCCATTTTTGGATTTCTTTCATCTATTCCCTGGCCGGAACAGGGGAGGATACACGTTACACCACGATTTGGAATCAGAAGAGAGATTTACAGACATGGCAGATTTATTTACTCTATCAATAACCGAGCCGGATCTGGTGTATCATAGGGGATTTGCCTTTTCTATTGATTGCTACGGATTGGATCAAAAACAATTATTGAGCTGGGTATTAAACTTCAGGGATGAATCGAAAAAGAAATCTTTTTTGGTGCTACCTCCTATTCCTATTTTTTATGAAGAGAATGGGTCTGTTTATCAAAATATCAGAAACGAATGGGTCAGGATCTCCTGGGGGAATGATTTGGAAGATTCAAAACCAAAAAGAGCGGTATTTGCTAGCAACAACATAATGGAGGCAGTCACTCAATATAGATATAGATTGATCCAAAACCTGATGCAAATACAATATAGCACCTATGGGTACATAAGAAATGTATTGAATCGATTCTTTTTAATGAATCGATCCGATCGCAACTTCGAATATGGAATTCAAGGGGATCAAATAGGAAAGGATACGCTGAATCATAGAACTATAATGAAATCTATGATCAACCGACATTTGTCGAATTTGAAAAAGAGTCAGAAGAGATGGTCTGATCCTCTTATTTTGATTTCTCGAACCGAGAGATCCATGAATCGGGATCCTTATGCATATAGATACAAATGGTCCAATGGGACCAAGAATTTTCAGGAACATTTAGTTTCTGAGGAGAAGAGCCGTTTTCAAGTAGTGTTCGATCGATTACGTATTAATCAATATTCGATTGATTGGTCTGAGGTTTTTGACAAAAACGCTTTGTCTAAGCTACTTCTTTTATTTTTGTACAAGTCACTTGTTTTCTTGTACAAGTTTCTTTTCTTTTGGTCTAACGTACCTCCTTTTTTCTTTGTGAGTTTGGGGGATATCGCCATTGATAGGTCCGAGATCTACATCTATGAATTGAAAGATAAACTCTGCAATCAGTTGTTCGAATCAATAGGTCGTCGAATAGAAAAGTTTTTAATGAGTATTGAAATCTTTTATTACAAAAAATGGGAATCCTTGTTATGGTTATTGGATTTAGTGGACAATCATGAGACTTCCGAACTATCGGAATTATGGATCAATAGAGGATCAACCTGGCCATTTGTGTTCAATAAGATACCAAAGCGGATGATTGACTCATTCCATACTAGAAAGAGTCCCAGGAAATCCTTTGATAACACGGATGATAACACGGATTTCTATCCCTCAATGATATTCCACGCTCAAGACAATTGGTTAAATCCCGTGAAACCGTTTCATAGAAGTTCATTGATATCTTCTTTTTATAAAGCAAATCGACTTCGATTCTTGAATAAGCCACATCACTTGGGCTTATATTGTAACAAATTATATTGTAACAAAGGATTCCCTTTTTGTGCGGAAAAGTTCCGTATCAATAATTTTGCTTTGCTATATGGACATTTCCTCAATACTCCGTTCATTGGCAACAAAATATTTTCTTTGTGCGTCGGTAAAAAAAAATATTCTTTTGGTACTATTTCACCAATCGAGTCACAGGTATCTAACATACCTAATGATTTTCCACAAAGTGGTGACGAGACATATAACTTCTACAAATCTTTCCATTTTCCAAGTCGACCCGATCCATTTGTTCGTAGAGTTATTTACTCGATCGCAGACATTTCTGGAACACCTCTAACAGAGGGACAAATGGTCAATTTTGAAAGAACTTATTGTCAACCTCTTTCAGATCTGAATCTATCTTCTTCAGAAGGGAAGAACTTGCATCAGTATTGCAATTCAAACATGGGTTTCATTCACACTGATAACTTCCCATCCGAAAAGAGAAAAAAACGGAGTCTTTGGCTAAAGAAATGGCGTGGGAAAGGGAAGATGTATAGAACCTTTCAACGAGATAGTGCTTTTTCAACTCTCTCAAAATGGAATCTATTCCAAACATATATGCCATGGTTCCTTACTTCGGAAGGGTACAAATTGATAAATTTGATATTGTTAGATATTCGTTCAAACCTATTGCCGATACTAAGTAGCAGTCAAGAATTTGTATCCAATTTTCATGAGATTATGTGTGGATTTCGTAAGATTATGTGTGGATTAGGTGTAGTATGGCCGATTCTTCGGAGAAACTATTGTCTTCGTCTTCAAAAGACGCTGGGTAAGATTCCGAGTAGTAAGTGTTTATTTTGGTCCCAACAAATAATTCATCGAAATAATGAGTCACCATCGATATCGACACATCTGAGATCGTCAAATGTTAGGGAGTTCCTCTATTCAATTCTTTTCCTTCTTCTTGTTACTGGATATCTCGTTCTTACATATCTTGTCTTTGCTTCCCAGGCCTCTAGTGGGTTACAGACAGAGTTCGAAAAAGTCAAATCGATTCCATCATCTATGATTGAGTTGCAAAAACTTCTGAAGAGGGGTCCTCCATCTGAACCAGATGATGATGATCTTGATTTTACACCTGAACCAAATAATCTTATGGATATGGGAAAAGAGGCATTTGTAGAGTCAGAAATGAAAAAGGTTTGCATTTTTTTAAAGAATCCCCTTATTGACGTTCCTTTGGAACAACTCGACGCTTTTGTAGTAAAAATACCGGAGTTTATGCTATCTATAGGCTATAGCAATCTCATGAATTTCACCTTCGGCGATCTCATCGATTTCATAAGTAAGAGTCAGATAGAGATACCCAATCCCATTGATCGAATCGCTTTTTCGAGAAAAACGAGCCATCTAAGTCATACAAGTAAAGAGATCTATTCATTGATAAGAAAGGTGAAGATAAGAAAAGTGAAAAAGGATGGGGTTGTGGACAGGGATGGGGTTGTGGACAGGGATGGGGTTGTGGACAGGGATGGGGTTGTGGACAGGGATGTGGCTGATGAGCAAGTAGAATCCGAGGTCGGAAGAATTCAGTGGGTTGAGGGTGAAGACAAAGAATTCTTGCTTCAGTTCTGCACCTTACCGCCAGACAAAAGGATTCCGATTGATCAAATTCTATGGAGTCTGACTCATAGTGATCATTTCTCAAAGAATGATTCTGGTTATCAAACGATTCAACAATCGGGAGAAAATTACTTGCGGCACTTAGTTGACATTCATAAAAAGGATCTAATGAATTATGAGTTCAATAGATCCTGTTTAGCGGAAAGACGGGCATTCCTTGCTCATTATGAAATCATTTATTCACAAACCCCGTATGGGGCTAATAATTTTAACTTGCCATCTCCTATAAAAAACTTTTCGCTCCGCTTAGGCGTCCTCCCCACTAGTGGTATTTTAGTGATAGGTTCTAGAGGAACTGGACGATCCTATTTGGTCAAATACCTAGCGACAAACTCTTATCTTCCTTTCATTACGGTATCTTCTTCTGCGTATAAAAAGCCTTATAAAAAGATTTATAGAAAGAGTGAAGATTATTTTTTTTCTTATATTCCTTCAATTGCTGATATTTTTGGGATGGAGGAGGATGATGAGTATTTCCTTTATGGAAAGGAGACTGTTGCAGAGGAGGCTTGGTCGCAGACTAACCATTTGATTAGGTATTTTACGTATGGTTCTT